AAGATATCCAAAATTATATAGAAATCACTATCCTACCCTTAGTTTTTATTTCCTTAATTTAATTGAATTTCGCTTGATTAGGGCAAAGTTCCTTAAAAACCTCTGCCTTTTTTAAAATATCCTGAACAGTTCCTGTAGGCTGAGCGCCTTTTTCAAGGAAATAGAGAATAGCGGGAACGTTTAAATAAGTTTGATTCTTGATCGGATCATAAAAACCCACTTTCCGAAGATCTCTTCCTTCTCTTCGGGATCGAACATCAATTGCAACGATTCGATAGACGGCTCATCGGGATAGATGTAGATGAAAAAGAACCCCCCCCCCCCCCCCCCCCCCCCCCCCCCTAGAACCGTATAGGAAGTTTTCTCTTCGTACGGCTCGAGAAAAAATGATTCGAAGTTTTGTCTATGGATAAAATTCTAATAAATAGGAAAGGAATCCGTAAAATAAATTAGAAAATAAATTAGCCTATAATTTAACTCATATTTATTTAGCACCCTTCCTGAAAAAATAAAAAATCATTTGTACTCATAACTCAAGTTGAATAATTCTCAAATATCTTAAAGATTTTTATTTAAGATATTTTTTTATTGAGTGGTCTTTAACCCCCCTTTTGTCTCGTTTAAAATCTATTTGGATTCTTTATTCGGATCCGTGAGACAATTGAAGTGGTGTTTCCTTGTTCTGGGATCCTTTATCTTTGTTTTAAATCCTTGGGTTTAGACATTACTTCGGTGCTTCTTAATCCTTTCAAAATGGTAGCAACATACCCCTTTTGTGATTTCTTTCTATCAAAGAATCATACCGACGGTTGATTCGCGCGCGATACACTGTGGATCGAAAAAAGTTTTAGCCGTTCCAACAAATTTTTTTGAATTGAAAATTTGCTCGAATCGGATCCTTTCAATTTCTATATCGAAGATATACTTACGAAGTTGTTCCAATTTATTGATTGGCATTAACCCTAGATCGTTGCCCCTGAGAAATTAATCAATACTTTCTACTCGAGCTCCATCATGAACTATTTACATTACAACCCAATAAAAAAAGAAGGGTTCTAGTAGAATAGAACAAACGACGTCGAGCCAAGAGCACCTTCATTCCTATATAAAATGGTGGATGTAAGAATAAGAATCCACACCGGATCGTGTCCTTCAAGTCGCACGTTGCTTTCTACCACATCGTTTTAAACGAAGTTTTACCATAACATTCCTCTAATTTGGAACCAGTATGGAATTGATTCAATTATGGAATCATGAATAGTCATTGGTTCAGTCGGTACAGAGACATAGTAATTTATATTTTTTCTTATCTACATAGATAATAAATATTTTTCTGAAAAAATCTTAGCAAGACCCCGTCTTTTTTATATGAAGGAAACATTTTTCTATAACTCTCTATCTAAAAAAATATATAATAGAAATATGAAGAAATATAAATATAGAAATAACATAACTAACAGAAATAACACGAAAAAATAAATTCTATTTGACTCTGCCTCTTCAAGTGACTCAATAAGATAGACTGACCCATTTCCAACTTCCCAAAGATTCAACCCATAAGGAATCATTACAAATCTTGATAATTGAAAAAGTTTCCTACTTATACATCCTTATACATCATTATTTGAGTCAAGTTTTACAGTAAAGACTATATTTGATTATCATAAGAAAGATAAATCTATGTTTCTTTTCGAGTCGAATTGTCAATGATTTAAAGCAAATAAGATAAATAGATCGAACAATAAAAATAAATATCATTGTTAAATATTTAAATTTTAATATTTTAGGGATGCAAATTTTTTTTCACAAAAATGGAAAGACTATTGTCACTGAAATAGGATAACAATACATACCTATAGGCTAAGCACTTCCTGGTTTTATATGTATTTTCATATTTTATTTAACCTGAGGTTAAGTAATCTTTCTGCAACTGTGATCTATGTCCCATCTTATCTGGATCACAAAAGGATTCAGTTACATTTGCATGTCATTTGAACCAGATTTAGTTCAGTTTGTGAAAAACTGAGATATGATTACGAAAAGAATCATTCAAAATCAGAAAAGAAAGAAGAATCATATTCTATCCAATATTAGGCCTTGAAACAGAATCTTGTTGAAAAAAAAAAGCTGTATTCGGATACAATGGATATGCTCTGGGACGGAAGGATTCGAACCTCCGAATAGCGGGATCAAAACCCGTTGCCTTACCACTTGGCTACGCCCCATTTATATTTTTATTGGACACTAATAAAGAATAATATTGGTATTAAGTGTTCGTCAATTCCAGTCCAACTATCTATAGAAAATCTTTATTCTTTATAGAATATATTATAGATTCGTGCTAGGATTTTGACATGTGTATATCTAGAATTCAACTGAATTTATTGATCATTACATATAATTCAATTAAGATATTGTATGAAAGTATGATTTCTTCTATTCTCCTTTGAGAATTGGAGGATTTTTGATTGGGTGGAAAAAGAAGGATTTTTTTGTCTACCTTACTTTCTTCATTTTTCCTTATATCAATAACTCAATCAAAATGCAATTATCTCGACGAACAAAATGTCTGTTATGCTTAATATCTTTAGTTTGATCTGTCTTAATTCTGCCCTTTATCCGAGTAGTCTTTTCTTCGCCAAATTGCCCGAAGCCTATGCTTTTTTGAATCCAATCGTAGATGTTATGCCAGTAATACCCCTGTTCTTTTTTCTTTTAGCCTTTGTTTGGCAAGCTGCTGTAAGTTTTCGATAAGATCTTTAATACTATCCTAGAAAATTCATGATTTATTCGAGAAAAATTATAACAATTGATAAGATCAAATAAGTCTGACAGTATGAACCTTCGATTCAAACATTGAAATTCTTGGATAGATGCGAAAAATCCGGTTCGCCCCATTTCCCGATTCTAACCCTTTTTCCGGCGAAAGACCTTATTAGGTTAGGGTTCCTTAGAATATCTAATTGTGGGTATGAAAGTGATTTGCGGTAATCAAAGACTCTTATTACAAATTTCAACTTCATTTGAATTTATGAACATTCTTTTCTATTTCTAGAATTCATTTCTTGGTGTCAAAATAGGATATGTGATATAAAAATGGAGGATCTATTATCTTTTCTCGTTTTCCTTTTTCAAAAAATGATCTTGGAGGTTGTGTAATGCTTACTCTCAAACTTTTCGTTTACACAGTAGTAATATTCTTTGTTTCTCTCTTCATCTTTGGATTCCTATCCAATGATCCAGGACGTAATCCTGGACGTGAAGAATAAAATAAAAATTTCGTTTTTATTGCTTGATTTTACAATTTTATTAAGATTTTCTTTTATCTATTCCACACGTTTAACTAGTAAAAAAAAGGGGGGTTGCGAAATTTGAAAGAAAAAAATGGAAAGTCATCAACGGAAACGGAAAGAGAGGGATTCGAACCCTCGGTACGAATAACTCGTACAACGGATTAGCAATCCGCCGCTTTCGTCCACTCAGCCATCTCTCCCAATTGAAAAAGATAATTACTATCTTACATTACACATCAAGTAAGGATTAAAGAAAGTATTTCTTTGACATTCTTTATCGTTATTATATAATTAGCAATTCCATTTAGATGCTCGAAAGATCCAAATAGAAAGATAAATAAGGAAGACCTTCTTGCTTTTATTTTGTTCGAAGTGCCTTTTGGGCCTGGCCCGGTCAATACCCAGCCGGGCCTTTTTTTGTTCCAACAAATTCCCTTTATTTATAGGCAATATAAATAAGATACCCAATTTGGTATCTGTGTAACAATTTACGCTCTGGGGTTTACATATACTTATAATTTTTGTTATAATGGAAATTGAGAAGGATTTTTGATTCAAAAGAATCAATACTGATTAAGTATGTATCCATTTGTATTTTCTTATGTCATTAGGCAAACCAAATTTTAGATTCAAACCCAAGAATCATTCAGGAATTCTCCGTCAACGAATAGTTAATGGTTCCCATTTGTCATAAATTTTGTCTTTTTTGGATGAAAATATACATTTGATTTTTCAATAGAAAAGTGAGGGGAAGTTTTTCGGCATTGTGCGTTTTGAGATACTATACAATCAATCGAAGGGGTGGATCAAATACAATCAAAAGGGTAAAAATCAAAAGGGTAAAAAGGATTTATTTTCTAATTTTTCTAAATTTAGAAAAAGGATTAAAAAAAGGATGCAAGATGCAAGTACAATAAACTAAAGTTTAGTAATCCAACCCAAAAAAGGGAAAATTTTGTACTATTATGTATCGTTTTGGCGGCATGGCCGAGTGGTAAGGCGGGGGACTGCAAATCCTTTTTCCCCAGTTCAAATCCGGGTGCCGCCTCATCACGAATCGAATATAGACTCGCAAGAATCTCTGAGTGTTCAGGCATTGAATCACTATTAGAGTGAGATTGGATGGATAATTTACTTTTTTATAGAAAAGTATAGAAAAAGTGAAAAAAATCATTTTTTCCCCTCCTGAAGAGTATAATATACTATCTCCCAACTGCTTCAGAGAGACAATCGGGAAAGGGTACGGATTAGATCAAATAGGAAAGAAAAGTATGTAATAGATAGCAATTTCGCTATTTTTACTTATGAAGGCAAAAAAAAAGGAATGGCCCTCTTATTTTATTACTACATGTTCCATTAGTAACATTCCTTTGTGGTGTCATTGTGTATTTTACTTGTGTTTAGTCTTTGCCGATTAGAAATCATATCATATAGTAATTTTTTAGAAATGGATTTATTTGATTGGTTCATGAATAGTGTTTGGCCAGACTCCCTTTTTGACTCTGGACCATTGATTCTACTATTATTAGTGAGCAATAATGGAATAATTCTATCATAGAGATAAGGGACATAATTCACATGGATATAGTAAGTCTCGCTTGGGCTGCTTTAATGGTAGTCTTTACATTTTCCCTTTCACTCGTAGTATGGGGAAGAAGTGGACTTTAGAAGCACTCCTAATTTAGTTGAGGAATGAAACGGTATCAATTGTTTTATAGATCGTTCTGCAACGCATTTTTTTATTTGAATTGAAATAATTTTCAAATAAAAATATCTTCATTTCGAAATTCCATTGGATTCTAGTGGAGAAATGTATTCTATAACAGTAAAACGATTATTATCGGAATAAATAGATGTATCAAAGAAATAGAATTGGGTCCTACGTCAATTCCATATATGGATTAATAACTACAGATATTGAAGATAAAAGCTAATATAGTACCAACTTTATTAGAAAGTCAAGTACAACTTTATACACTACAATAACACTAATAGAGAGTATGGTAAGAAATAAATTTATTTCTTACTTACCATACTCTCGGATCTCATAGAATACCGCCGATTATAGCCCGTTGATTTCATTTAAGACGTAAAAATAGAATCCTTTTCATTTGATTTCTTCAACTAAAGTAATTAATCATTTTGACTGACTGTTTTTACGTAAATTATAAGTAGAAAAGCAGTAGGAACTAAAATGAACAGTGCAGTAGCAATAAATGCAAGAATATTTACTTCCATAATCTCATCGTTTTTTTTATTTCACAATAACTCGGGATTTAATCCCATAGAGATGATAAATCTTTCACCTGTCAATTCAATGAATGCATTCCCTATCGATGATCTTGAATCGGATCAATATCATGAATAACAATATCTGAGCTATTAAATTAATTCGTCGTCGAGAATTGAATAGTATAACATACGAAGATCTTTTATCCATACCGAATCCAAGATCGGATTCCCGGCCCAATCCAAAATTCCTTTATTTATCCGTCTTTTCTATAACCTACCTTAGGTCTTCCTTGTAGAACCATCAAATGAAGTAGCATCTAACCACCCGTCCCTTTCCATTAACTACAAAACCCCAACAAACAATACAAAGCGAAGTGGAAAAAGAGAGGAATTAGGTTCTAAACGCCGTTTTTTTAATGATCCAATTTTCTTTGGAAGACAAAGAAGTATGATAAAGATGAGTCGCGGGAGCAAAGATGGAATATTCTATCAACTTCACTATTTTAGTTATTTTCATTTTAGTTTAGGGTTTGTTCTTTCTTCGACAGAATCCTGAAAAAAAGGGGGGAAAGACCTTCGGAATTAAATTATGCTCTCTGTCCCTTATTTCACAGAAAATGGAGAGGCGAATTGATGTACTTATTGGATCCGTCGGGACTGACGGGGCTCGAACCCGCAACGTCCGCCTTGACAGGGCGGTGCTCTTGCCTATTGAACTACAATCCCAGGGGAATCAGAAGGGATCTAGCAGAAAATTTCGATTCTTTTTTATTCTCTCGTATCAGGTATTTCTTAAGAACAAGAGGGTTCTACCATCTGATGGTAGATTGGCGAATTGTTGGGCCGAGCTGGATTTGAACCAGCGTAGACATATTGTCAACGAATTTACAGTCCGTCCCCATTAACCACTCGGGCATCGACCCAACGCCTAATTGATTTTAGACGATTGAAAATATCATTCCTATGGGCATGATTTACCCCCAGAGGGACTTGAACCCTCGTTATCTCCGTGAAAGAGAGAAGTCGTGAAACCGCTGGACCATAGGGGCCGAGGATCAGCATAAGGAAAACACAAAAAATCGGATAGGTGCAGAGAGGCGGCCCCTTTAGGAGATGAATAGGATCAAACCGAAAGACTCGTTAACTATTCTGGGGGTTAATGGTAATCAAACTTTACCATTAAACTATACAATCTTGAAACTTGAAAAAGAGAAAGACGAGAAAGACCAATGAAATAAAGTTTCTGAATCAAACCGAAAAACAAAGGTCGAGAACTTTCTTTCTTCTTTCATTCTTCTTTCAGTATTCGCAGTGAGTAACCAAAAGATTATTTTGGTCTGCGCGATGCAATTATATTTCGCCCTAAGTCAGGCTGTCAATTGACCACGGAAAGGAGAGAAAGGAGAGCATTAAACAAAGCAAGAAGACGGCCGGACGAGGTATTTTTGCGGAAAGGAGAGAAAGGAGAGCATTAAACAAAGCAAGAAGACGGCCAGACGAGGTATTTTTGCACGTGTTTAACGTTTAATAAATACAAATTCAGATGGTTTTCTGGTATTCAATATTCAAGTAGATTAGAATATAAATACCGTTATACATTATAATATAAGAAACTGAATCAGTTTTGATATTCTAAAAAAAATCCTAAAACATAGTAAGCCTAAGTGGGAGAATTCTGTTTCTAGGACTGTTTTATCAATTCCGTTCCATTTGCATCTCTTAAAAATGCCAATTTAAGTTAAGTATAAATTTTTATTCCACCTATCTCATAGATTCCAGTCAAAGATTCATAGAATCGAAATTCCATCATTGTTAGATCTATAGGATTTGATTTGATGGATAATGAGCCAGCCAAAATGGTATTTATTTTTGTTTTTGTTTTTTGGAGAATTCGATATGGATGAGTATAAATCACTGCCAATTTCAAAAGAATCCGGGATAGACGCAATGTCCACAATACCTGGATTTAATCAGA